TGTAGAAACATGTAGAAAGATGAATAGGTCCATTTATTTATATATTTATTGTATTTTATTAATTAATATATATTTCTTAAAACATATACTTATAGACTCCCTATCCCTATTAAGTATATATATACTCACTTAGGTATACTTAGTATAATATAACAATTATATATGAATTATAAGATATCTTTATAACAATATAAGGATAAGGTTCAAATATAAAACAATAAATATAACAATAAATAACAGGTACAAATATTAAATCGAGGTACCCATTCTATGATAACTCTCAACAGTCTCCCCTCCATTTTTGTGCCTTTAGTGGGCTTAGTATTTCCGGCAATTGCAATGGCTTCTTTATCTCTTTATGTTCAAAAAAACAAGATTTTTTAGATACAACAAGGACAAATCTTATATATATATTTTTTTTTTTCAAGACTTACTTGGATCATAACACGGATATCTATTTAGTAAAATATGGTATAATATGCGGCTTCCTTCGGGCATAAGCTCTTATGTATGTGTAAACATGATAAATGAATTATAACTATTTTCAAATAGATCGGAGAATTTCTGAAATGTAAAGTCAATATATCTATATGTATTAGGAAATCATATGAAAGGGATGTTATTATTTTAGTTTGGATCTAAGAAATTCGATGAATTATCCCTAAAGGTTCACATCATAATAGTGCTGGTTGATGAGAGTTACTTCGGAAACAAAAAAAAGTAAAAAAAAAATTATTTTTGTTATTCTCCCAATTCCAATAAAATGCAACTAGGTCTAGTTAGAGTATGAGTTGGCGATCAGAACGTATATGGGTAGAACTTATAGCGGGGTCTCGAAAAACAAGTAATTTCTGTTGGGCCTTTATTCTTTTTTTAGGTTCATTAGGGTTTTTATTGGTTGGAACGTCCAGTTATTTTGGTAGGAATTTTATATCTTTATTTCCTTCTCAGCAAATCATTTTTTTTCCACAAGGTATCGTGATGTCTTTCTATGGGATCGCTGGTCTTTTTATTAGCTCCTATTTGTGGTGCACAATTTCGTGGAATGTAGGTAGTGGTTATGATCGATTCGATATAAAAGAGGGCATAGTGTGTATTTTTCGTTGGGGATTTCCTGGAAAAAATCGTCGCATATTCCTCCGATTCCTTATGAAAGACATTCAGTCCATCAGAATAGAAATTAAAGAGGGTATTTATGCTCGTCGTGTCCTTTATATGGAAATAAAAGGACAAGGAGCCATTCCCTTGACTCGTACTGATGAGAATTTTACTCCACGAGAGATTGAGCAAAAAGCTGCTGAATTGGCCTATTTCTTGCGTGTACCAATTGAAGTATTTTGAAAAAAGGAACTGAAGAATGAATACTTTGCAAGAGATAAAAAACTCAAGAATCATCTTTTTTTCTATAGCATAACTTAACTGAAGTTTCTTCAGAACGCTTACTCGAGCCAAAGCAAACGTATATGAAACAATTCTAAAACGAAATTGTTTATGTCCACAATTTTTTTTATGCGTATGTAAATCCACTTAACTCAATTCAGTAACAAATCTAAATGATAGATTCATCATATATCAAAACAAAACATTTCATCATAAAGTAAAGAATTTTTTTCTAAATATTTGATATTTTGATAGAACGGGAGTTCTTTCGTCTCGAAATCCGACTACTATTAATTTGAAGAGGGCTCTTTCTTATTCTATATTCTTTCTAAATTCAAGGACTAACCGCTGTACTGAATCACAAAAAAATCCGGAAATACATCGATGACTTGTAATAGAACTTATGCTTGATAGAAATATTAGTATCATATAGAGTCGACGAATGAGGTGCGTTCATTAAAAATTTTAAAATTCACAGACGAAAAAATGGCAAAAAAGAAAGTATTAATTTCCCTTCTATATCTTGCATCTATAGTATTTTTGCCTTGGTGGATCTCTCTCTCATTTAATAAAAGTCTGGAATCTTGGTTTACTAATTGGTGGAATACTAGGCAATCCGAAATTTTTTTGAATGATATTCAAGAAAAGAGTATTCTAAAAGAATTCATAGACTTAGAGGAACTCTTACGTTTGGACGAAATGATAAAGGAATACCCGGAAACACATTTACAAAAGCCTCGCATCGAAATCTACAAAGAAACGATCCAATTGATCAAGATGCACAACGAGGATCGCATCCATACAATTTTACACTTCTCGACAAATATAATCTGTTTCGGTATTCTAAGTGGTTATTCTATTCTAGGTAATGAAGAACTTGTTATTCTTAACTCTTGGTTTCAAGAATTCCTATACAACTTAAGCGACACAATAAAAGCTTTTTCTATTCTTTTATTAACTGATTTATGTATAGGATTCCATTCGCCCCACGGTTGGGAATTAATGATTGGTTCTGTCTACAAAGATTTTGGATTTGCTCATAATGATCAAATTATATCCGGTCTTGTTTCTACTTTTCCAGTCATTTTAGATACAATTTTTAAATATTGGATCTTTCGTT